CTTGGAGAATATTCAAATACCCCAAAGAGCCAGCTATATTAGGGTAATTATGTTAGAGTTGAGCCGTATAGCTTCTCACTTGTTATGGCTTGGACCTTTTATGGCAGATCTCGGCGCACAGACTCCTTTTTTCTATATTTTTAGAGAGAGAGAATTGATATACGATCTATTTGAAGCTGCTACAGGTATGCGAATGATGCATAATTACTTTCGCATCGGAGGAGTAGCCGCCGATCTACCTTATGGATGGATCGATAAATGTTTAGATTTCTGTGATTATTTTTTACGAGGAGTTGTTGAATATCAACAACTTATTACACAGAATCCCATTTTTATAGAACGAGTTGAAGGAGTCGGTTTTATTAGCGGAGAAGAAGCAGTAAATTGGGGCTTATCGGGACCGATGTTACGAGCTTCTGGAATACAATGGGATCTTCGTAAAGTTGATCCTTATGAGTCTTACAACCAATTTGATTGGAAAATCCAATGGCAAAAAGAAGGGGATTCATTAGCTCGCTATTTAGTACGAATGGGTGAAATGAGGGAATCCATCAAAATTATTCAACAGGCTGTAGAGAAAATTCCTGGGGGTCCTTATGAGAATTTAGAAGTCCGACGCTTTAAGAAAGCAAAGAATTCCGAATGGAATGATTTTGAATATCGATTTCTTGGTAAAAAACCTTCGCCCAATTTTGAATTGTCAAAGCAAGAGCTTTATGTAAGAGTGGAAGCTCCAAAAGGTGAATTAGGAATTTATCTGGTAGGAGATGATAGTCTTTTCCCCTGGAGATGGAAAATTCGTCCACCTGGTTTTATTAATTTGCAAATTCTTCCTCAACTAGTTAAAAAAATGAAATTGGCTGATATCATGACGATATTAGGTAGTATAGATATCATTATGGGGGAAGTTGATCGTTGAAATGATAATAGATAGGGTAGAGGTAGAAACTATCAATTCTTTTTCGAAATCGGAATTATTAAAAGAAGTCTATGGACTGATATGGATTCTACCTATTTTGACCCTCCTACTGGGAATCACAATAGAAGTACTGGTAATTGTGTGGTTAGAAAGAGAAATATCCGCATCGATACAACAACGTATTGGTCCTGAATATGCTGGCCCCCTGGGACTGCTTCAAGCTATAGCCGATGGAACTAAGCTCCTTTTTAAGGAGGATATCCTGCCATCCCGAGGAGATATTCCTTTATTTAGCATTGGACCCTCTATAGCAGTCATATCAATTTTATTAAGTTTTTTAGTTATCCCTTTAGGATATCGTTTTGTTTTAGCCGATCTTAGTATTGGTGTTTTTTTATGGATTGCCATTTCAAGTATTGCTCCTATTGGTCTTCTTATGGCAGGATATAGCTCAAATAATAAATATTCTTTTTTAGGCGGTCTACGAGCTGCTGCTCAATCTATTAGTTATGAAATACCATTAACTTTTTGTGTGCTAGCAATATCTCTACGTGTGATTCGTTAAAATAGGATCTTTTTCCTCTAAAATCCATTGAATATTTATCTTCCTTTTCTTATTCTATATTCGGGTTGGTAAGTTAAACTAGATAGCTATATGAGTGAAACAAAACAGCTTATTAATTTGTAGTAAAAAGAAAAAATCTCATTTCCTACGTACAAGAAAAAAGTTGAAGTAAACATAAGCAGTGTAAACTCTTTACCCCAAGGTTGAGATTTTTTGATTAGTCATCATATCTTGAAGCGGGCAAGAATAAAGGATTCGCGATATGGAATTCCATTATCCTAGTTATTACTATAACTTATAATCATAAGAGGAATCCATCAAAAGTTAGTGAGGGGTTAGGAACACTAAAGTACATAAAGGATTAGTAATGAGGAAATCTAAGGCATTAGAGATTTTTCCTCATAAAAGGAATCATAATAAGGACTTGAAATTGGTAGAAATGATCAAGTAGTACTTTCTTCGGATTCCGATCCAGAGTATGTTCCCATTCACTTGTTAAGGAAATGGCTATCAAGAACGAATTAACCCTTTATTCCTTTTTTCTTTTTAAGTACCCCTCCCGGGGGAAAGAAGAATAGGACAAAAGATATGGAATGCAATACAAAAAAAGATCTTTATTTATTCTTTCCTTCCTCTATTCATATTCATACAGAATTCCTCATGAACTAATGCCCAATTCTTTTCATTTATTAATTGCTATAACGAGTGTTTTATTCCAAGATTAAGTTATTGCTGAACAAAGAAAAATTCTCATTATATTATAAAGGACGAGATCAATTCGGAAGCGCTTTTTCTTATTCTAGCAGACGGAATTCCTTTGGTCTAATTTAGGACTTTCCAATCGATTTTATCTTACCTAATTCTATCTATGCCCAGGGGGATAATACCGAAATGAAACAACCCTTTCCTTTTTTCTGATCATAGAGAAGCCGTATGAAGCTAAGGTTTCATGTACGGTTTTGGAATAGCGGTGGGAACTGTGATGTTATCATCGACTATGATTATCTAACAGTTCAAGTACAGTTGATATAGTTGAAGCACAGTCAAAATATGGTTTTTTTGGATGGAATCTTTGGCGTCAGCCTATAGGTTTTCTGGTTTTTCTAATTTCTTCTTTGGCAGAATGTGAAAGATTACCCTTTGATTTACCAGAAGCAGAGGAAGAATTAGTAGCAGGTTATCAAACCGAATATTCCGGTATCAAATATGGTTTATTTTATCTTGTTTCTTACCTAAATTTATTAGTTTCCTCTTTATTTGTAACAGTTCTCTACTTAGGCGGGTGGAATTTATCTATTCCCTATATATCCTTTTTTGGATTTTTCCAAATGAATAAAATGGTTGGAATTTTGGAAATGACAATGGGTATCTTTATTACATTAACTAAAGCTTATTTATTTCTCTTCATTTCTATCACAATAAGATGGACTTTACCCAGGATGAGAATGGATCAGTTATTAAATCTTGGATGGAAATTTCTTTTACCTATTTCCCTGGGCAATCTCTTATTAACAACTTCTTCCCAACTTGTTTCACTATAAATAAGATAATACAATAATAATAAGAATATTTTCAACACAAAAATTCTCTCAAACAAGAGAAAGAAACATACCTTTTTCATAGATATTTATAATATGTTCCCTATGGTAACTGGGTTCATGAGTTATGGTCAACAAACAATACGCGCTGCAAGGTACATTGGTCAAAGTTTCATAATTACCTTATCCCACACAAATCGTTTACCTATAACGATTCACTACCCTTATGAAAAATCAATTACATCGGAGCGTTTCCGGGGGCGAATCCACTTTGAATTTGATAAATGTATTGCTTGTGAAGTATGTGTTCGCGTATGCCCGATAGATCTACCCCTTGTGGATTGGAGATTTGAAAAGGATATTAAAAGGAAACAATTGCTTAATTATAGTATTGATTTTGGAGTTTGTATATTTTGTGGTAATTGTGTTGAGTACTGTCCGACAAGCTGTTTATCAATGACTGAAGAATATGAACTTTCTACTTATGATCGTCATGAATTGAATTACAATCAAATTGCTTTGAGTCGGTTACCAATCTCCATAATGGGAGATTACACAATTCAAACAATTAGGAATTCGACTCAAAGTAAAATAGACGAAGAAAAATCTTTGAATTCAAGAACGATTACTAATTACTAGGATTTTTCTTTTTTGTTAGAAAAATCCAATAGTTCTTTACTAACTATAAAGAAAAACGAATAACTACTGCTTATTGCAAATTATTCCTGATTTAAAATGAGAGTAGATTTTCGTGATGTGATTTCTAACTATACAACTTATATACAAAAAATATCCTAATCCCTTTTTCCTTCCTTGAATCTTTTAGTTTTAGTCAGTTCATGAAAAATTTTATACTATTAATTTATTCTTATCCATAATGGATTTACCTGGACCAATACATGAGATTCTTGTGCTATTTGGGGAATTTTTTCTTCTACTAGGGGGCATAGGAGTAGTATTACTTACCAACCCAATTTATTCTGCCTTTTCGCTGGGATTAGTTCTTATTTGTATATCCTTATTCTATATTTTATTGAATTCCTACTTTGTAGCTGTCGCACAACTTCTTATTTATGTGGGAGCCATAAATGTCTTGATCATATTTGCCGTAATGTTCATAGATGGCTCAGAATGGTCTAAAAATAAGAATTATTGGACTATTGGAGATGGGTTCACTTCACTCGTTTGTATAACTATTCTTTTTTCACTAATGACTACTATCCCAGATACGTCATGGTATGGAATTCTTTGGACTACAAGATCAAACCAAATAGTAGAACAGGGTCTCATAAATAACGTTCAACAAATTGGGATTCATTTAGCAACTGATTTTTATCTTCCGTTTGAACTCATTTCTATAATTCTTCTAGTTTCTTTAATAGGTGCAATTACTATGGCTCGGCAATAAGAAATACTTAGAATGAGTCAAAATTCTTAGAATTTCAAATCTAAAATAAGTAACTAAAATAAATAACTAAAAAAGAATCACAATTTTGATTTAGTAAAACCCATCTACTGCCAACAAATACCTTCTCTTCTCTTTTGTTGTGTAATTGTTCTATTCTAATTAATTGAATCGGTTCAATTCTTGTCCTCATATTGAAATGAATCGAGATTGATAAGGAGTTAGTTAATGATGTTTGAGCATGTACTTTTTTTGAGTGTCTATTTATTTTCGATTGGTATCTATGGATTGATCACAAGCCGAAACATGGTTAGAGCTCTAATATGTCTTGAACTTATACTGAATTCAATTAATCTAAATCTCGTAACATTTTCTGATCTATTTGATAGTCGCCAATTAAAAGGAGACATTTTCGCAATTTTTGTTATAGCCCTTGCGGCTGCTGAAGCAGCTATTGGACTATCCATTCTTTCTTCCATCCATCGTAACAGGAAATCAACTCGTATCAATCAATCTAATTTTTTGAATAATTAGACTTTTGAATAATTAGACATAGAATCCTCTAAACAAATAAACAAAGGCGCACATATAATGATAATATAAAATTCAAATATTAAGATGAATAGAAATCGAATACTATTTTCTTATTATTTTATTATTTTAGAATATCTATTTTTTGAGTAGGTTATTGTATAGTATTCTTTTTTACTTATTGAATTTTTGCAATTCATTGATATTGCAATTTGAATATTGCAATAATTTATATTGAAAAGACGATAGCCAATTTATTGGCTAGTTCGAATTCGTATGTACAATTCGTATAATTATGATTGTTGAAGACCAAAATTCAAGTCTCTTGGCTCTTTTCACGCTTTCTCACAAACGGATTAAGAAATATATTGCATTATTTATTTGTTGAAGTTTGGATAAACCATTGCTTCGTCTGGTGCCTACAATACATATGACTCATATAGTACTAATTTCATTTTTACCAGATCGAAAATTTTTATGTTGAAAAGGAAAATTTATAGATCCAATGTCACATTCCGTAAAAATTTATGATACATGTATAGGATGCACTCAATGTGTACGAGCTTGTCCAACAGATGTATTAGAAATGATACCCTGGGATGGGTGTAAAGCCAAGCAAATTGCTTCTGCCCCGAGAACCGAAGATTGTGTGGGTTGTAAGAGATGCGAATCTGCCTGCCCAACAGATTTTTTAAGTGTCCGCGTTTATTTAGGGCCTGAAACAACCCGCAGCATGGCTCTATCTTATTGATACGTTACAAAAAACTCCACTTGAATCGTCTGATTCCTCTTTACCGAAGAAGCCTGTGCTCGAAATAAGCGAGCACGGGCTTTTCTGGTCAAAACGTATCTTGTCTTTATCACTTTATCATGAGTTATTTTCCTTGGTTAACAATACTTGTTGTTTTGCCGATATTTGCAGGTTCATTAATTTTCTTTTTACCTCATAGGGGAAACAAAATCGTTAGGTGGTATACTATATCTATTTGTTTATTAGAATTCCTTCTAATGACTTATGCATTCTGTTATCATTTCCAATTGGAGGATCCCTTAATCCAATTAAAGGAGGATTCTAAATGGATAGATGTCTTTGATTTCCACTGGAGATTGGGAATCGATGGACTTTCATTAGGATCTATTTTATTGACAGGATTTATCACTACTTTAGCTACTTTAGCAGCTTGGCCGGTTACCCGAAATTCGCGATTATTCTATTTCCTGATGCTAGCAATGTATAGTGGTCAAATAGGATTATTTTCTTCGCGAGACCTTTTACTTTTTTTTATCATGTGGGAGTTAGAATTAATTCCTGTTTACTTACTTTTATCCATGTGGGGGGGAAAGAGGCGTCTGTATTCAGCTACAAAGTTTATTTTGTATACTGCAGGCGGTTCCATTTTTTTCTTAATCGGAGTTCTAGGTATGGGCTTATATGGTTCCAACGAACCAAGATTAGATTTGGAAAGATTAATTAATCGATCATACCCTGCAACATTGGAAATACTATTTTATTTGGGCTTCCTTATTGCTTATGCTGTCAAATTGCCAATTATACCCCTACATACGTGGTTACCAGATACCCATGGGGAAGCGCATTACAGTACATGTATGCTTTTAGCGGGAATCCTATTAAAGATGGGAGCATACGGATTGATTCGGATCAATATGGAATTGTTACCTCATGCTCATTATCTATTTTCCCCCTGGTTGGTAATAATAGGAGCGATGCAAATAATCTATGCAGCTTCAACTTCTCTTGGTCAACGAAATTTCAAAAAAAGAATAGCCTATTCCTCCGTATCTCACATGGGTTTCATAATTATAGGAATTGGTTCCATAACCAACATTGGACTCAATGGAGCTATTTTACAAATACTATCCCATGGATTTATTGGTGCTACACTTTTTTTCTTGGCGGGAACGGCTTGTGATAGAATGCGTCTTGTTTATCTCGAAGAACTGGGGGGGATATCTATCCCAATGCCGAAAATTTTTACCATGTTTAGTAGCTTTTCAATGGCTTCTCTTGCCTTACCAGGAATGAGCGGTTTTGTTGCAGAATTAGTAGTATTTTTTGGACTAATTACTAGTCCCAAATTTCTGTTAATGCCAAAAATGCTAATTACTTTTGTAATGGCAATTGGAATGATATTAACTCCTATTTATTTATTATCTATGTTACGCCAGATGTTCTATGGATACAAGCTATTTCATGTTCCAAACGCAAATTTTGTGGATTCTGGACCGCGAGAACTCTTTCTTTTAATCTGTATCTTTTTACCAGTAATAGGAATTGGTATTTATCCAGATTTTGTTCTCTCGCTATCCGTTGACAGGGTAGAGGCTCTCTTATCCAATTATTATCCTAAATAGGATTTTTTTTTTAACTAGTCCGCTCTATACTCTATATTCCATAGTGGAAAAACCAAATAATTCAGAAAAAAGTAAAAAAGTCTAAGTCTAATTAGATATATCTCGAATTTTTGAGAACCCTTTGAGAAGGCGTTCAAGGGGTTCTCAAATCAAACAAAAATGGAAAAACTTTCATTTCATGAAGGTTTTATGTTATGTAATCATTTAGATGGTAATGTAAATGAACCATAACTATGTAAACCTATTCCTAATAGATTGATACCAAAATAGCAGATCCAAATTATAAGAAATCCTATTGAAGCTACAAGTGCGGAATTCGTACCCTTCCAATTTGGATTTGTTCTACTATGTAAATAAATTGCGAATATGGTCCAAGTAATAAATGCCCAAGTTTCCTTAGGATCCCAATTCCAATAGGATCCCCACGCCTCATTAGCCCATACTGCTCCACAAAGAATACCTATGGTTAAAAGGGTAAACCCTAGGCTAATGACACGATAACTCCAAGAATCCAAACGCTCAGTTAATTGATATTTGTAATAATTTGAAAATGAAGGAAAAGAGGTGTTTTTTAAAGCACTTCTTTTTGCATAGAAATATTCAATCTCACTAAACTCACTAAAGAAAAATGTTTTAAGTAAAACATTTTTTTTCTTTTTAGAAAAGAAATCGAAATTCTTTCGAAATTTAATGATTAGAAGAGCGGCGGATAATAAGGATCCGCACAAAAGAGTTGCATAGCTTAGTAACATCATACTGACATGCATCATTAACCACTGAGATTGTAGAGCAGGTACTAGTATTGTGGATTGATGCATTTCAGTTAAAAGACCCGACGTGGCAAAGCCTTGCGTTAAAATAGTACTTGGCGTAGTTATTGTGCTTAAATCATTTTTAGAGTTCTGTATCTTAGGAATCGTATGAAGAATATACAGAGCCCATGAAAGGAAGATCAATGACTCATATAAATTACTTAATGGAAAATGTCCCGAAGAAGCCCAACGAGAAACTAAGAATCCTGTTATAGATAAAAAAGTTGCTATCATTCCTTTTTCTGACGAATCATGTAATCCCCCAAGTTCACGAACTAATAAGGTTATCAAATGAATCGTAATCACAATTGAAATAGTTGAGAAAGAGATATGAGTTAGTATATGTTCTAAAGTTGCAAATAGCATAAGGAGAAGGTCCCATTACAAAATTGGAAATTTCGAATTGAATCCATTTTCTAATCTATTGTATTCTTTTTCGAGAATGCCGCCACTCGGACTCGAACCGAGATGCTTGAGCACTGCTTCCTAAGAGCAGCGTGTCTACCAATTTCACCATGGCGGCTAACTTGAAATAATAGAGAACTTAAAAGAATAATAGTTATTATCTGGCAAATCGTCGAGATTGGGAGAGTCCATAGAATTTAGGAACATTAGAATCTTCATTAAAATAGACTTCGTTTGGTAGTATCATTGCGGATTTTTTTAACAAAAAACTCTTGCTTTGCTCAATAGAAACAAAGCTTGAAAGAGTTGGAACTGTTTTTTCTCAGTTGCAATATAGAACTAATTTTTTCTAATTAGTTTCTCATTGAAATTATTTCAAATCTTTCAATGCAATGGACAAAATCCAAAAAACCTTTTCTATCTATCCATTAGAATTTCTAGAATTTCATCATTAAATACAAAGAATTTTGTATTTTAGCAAAATTTCTAGAATGAAAGCCTTTATTCTCTTATTAATACGATTTACCAAGCCTAAACCAATTTATTTGTGGATTTTGGATAAGATAGGTAGAAGGTGTAAGTCCTATTGCAAGAATACTCTACTTTTCATAATAGAATCCTCATATTTTATTATGAGGATTCTATTATGAAAAGTTCGTTGATAGGAAAAGAATACTTAGGACACAGTATAGCAAAAACTTTTGTTCTATATATCAGAGGGGTTAGTTCTAAGAATATTGTACCGAGGAATTCGACACATAAAAGTACATTCATTAATTAATCCGAATTATTCATATTAAATAATTGGAATTTCTTTTGGATAGGTCAATTCAAATTATTCCAAAACCAGATTATTTGTTTGTTGCCCAGAAAAACCCTTTGGTTTTGGATGCTCGCTGCCGCTGGAAAATGATCTTGATTTTGCTAAAGAATAAGATTGTACTATGGAAAAATAAGTCTTTTTCTTCCAAAGATTTTTACGAATACGCTTTTTTGACATCGAAGTACGTTTTTTTGGAACTGCCATTTAAAAAGGAGATTACTTTTTTCTAGTTGTATGTGAAAGACATCTATTGCCGCAAATCAATCCTTCTTTCTGCTTTTTCTTAGTATTTATACTTAGATACTGAACTGAAATTCTGAATTCTTTTTTATTTCATTTTCTCTAATGCGGATAAGACAAGAATTTTTTAGCATATTTTTCATTTAGCATATTTTTCATATATATTTTGGATTTTGTTTTAATAATATAGAATATATACAAAGGTTTTCTATTTAAATCAATTTCATATATAGATATATGGTACGGGGGTCTATCCCCCATATAAGATGGGGGGATAAAAGGAAGGGAAAATTCAAATAGTTAATTAAGTTCAGAATGGTATTCCATAATTGAATTCCAATCAAAACAAAAAAAAATAGTTAGTCTCTTAAACAAGACATTCTAAAACTTAGGTAATTCTAGTCATTAGGATTTCTGTTCTATATGAAGTAAGGAATATTCGAGAATTTCCTATAAACATAGGTTTTCATTGGAATTCAATCAATCAGTTACGAAACATGAGAGTTGCTTCATCTTCATTGTAATAGAAAGAAATACAAAAATGAATAAAAAAATGAATAGAAAGTAAAATGATTCAATCCTTTTTTATATTTTAATAAATATCCTTCTTTAGATAATAACTAAGTAACAAAGTTATTTGATTAACTTTTTGAATTTAACCAAGTAAACCCATTCTTCATTTTTGATTATTTCAATGAGAGAAATTTGGAAAAATGAAGAATTCCAGTATTTTGTCTTATTCTTTTTTTTTTTATTCCTTCAGAAAGAGATAAGAATTGGTTTGGTGAATCGGAAACAATTTTATTTTCTAAAAAAATTGAAGTAAAAATTTCCATTTCTTTTCTTATGGAACATACATATCAATATGCATGGGTAATCCCTCTTCTCCCACTTCCAGTTATTATGTCAATGGGGTTTGGACTTATTCTTATTCCGACAGCAACAAAAAATCTTCGTCGAATATGGGCTTTTCCTAGTGTTTTACTCTTAAGTATAGCTATGGTATTCTCAGTTCACCTATCTATTCAACAAATAAATGGAAGTTCTATCTATCAATATCTATGGTCTTGGACCGTCAATAATGATTTTTCCTTAGAATTTGGATACTTGATCGACCCGCTTACTTCTATTATGTTAATACTAATTACTACAGTAGGAATCCTCGTTCTTATTTATAGTGACGATTATATGTCTCACGATGAAGGATATTTGAGATTTTTTGTTTATATAAGTTTTTTCAATACTTCCATGTTGGGATTGGTTACTAGTTCCAATTTGATACAAATTTATTTTTTTTGGGAACTTGTGGGAATGTGTTCCTATTTATTGATAGGCTTTTGGTTTACACGGCCAATTGCAGCGAGTGCTTGTCAAAAAGCTTTTGTAACTAATCGTGTAGGGGATTTTGGTCTGTTATTAGGAATTTTAGGTTTTTTTTGGATAACAGGTAGTTTAGAGTTTCGGGATTTGTTCAAAATAGCTAATAACTGGATTCCTAATAATGGGATTAATTCCTTACTTACTACTTTGTGTGCTTTTTTATTATTCCTTGGTGCAGTTGCAAAATCTGCACAATTCCCTCTTCACGTATGGTTACCCGATGCTATGGAAGGACCCACTCCCATTTCGGCTCTTATACACGCAGCAACTATGGTTGCTGCGGGGATTTTTCTTCTAGCTCGACTTCTTCCTCTTTTCATATCCCTACCCTTAATAATGAGTTTCATTTCTTTAGTAGGTACAATAACACTCTTCTTAGGAGCTACTTTAGCTCTTGCTCAGAGAGATATTAAAAGAAGCTTAGCCTATTCTACAATGTCTCAATTGGGTTATATGATGTTAGCTCTAGGTATAGGTTCTTATCAAGCTGCTTTATTCCATTTGATCACTCATGCTTATTCTAAAGCTTTATTGTTCTTGGGATCCGGATCCGTTATTCATTCAATGGAACCTCTTGTTGGATATTCACCAGATAAAAGTCAGAATATGGTTCTTATGGGTGGTTTAAGAAAATACGTTCCAATTACAAGAACGACTTTTTTATGGGGTACGCTTTCTCTTTGTGGTATTCCACCTCTTGCTTGCTTCTGGTCCAAAGATGAAATCCTTAGTAATAGTTGGTTGTATTCACCCTTTTTTGGAATAATAGCCTCTTTTACTGCAGGATTAACTGCGTTTTATATGTTTCGGATATATTTACTTACTTTTGATGGGTACCTGCGTGTTCATTTTCAAAATTACAGTAGCACTAAAGAGGGCTCGTTGTATTCAATATCCTTATGGGGAAAAAGGATACCCAAAGGAGTGAATAGAGATTTCATTTTATCAACAACGAAGAGTGGAGTTTCTTTTTTTTCACAAAATATATCCAAAATTCATGGTAATACAAGAAATAGGATAGGGTCCTTTAGTACTTCCTTTGGGGTTAAAAACACTTTTGTCTATCCTCATGAAACGGGAAATACTATGCTATTCCCTCTTTTTATATTACTGCTTTTTACTTTGTTCATTGGATCCATAGGAATCCATTTTGATAATGGAGTAATGGATAATGGAATAGCGGAGTTAACCATATTATCAAAGTGGTTAACTCCCTCAATAAGCTTTTTCCAGGAAAGTTCTAATTCTTCCATAAATTCATATGAATTTATCACTAATGCAATTTCTTCTGTAAGTCTAGCTATGTTTGGTCTATTCATAGCATATATCTTCTATGGATCTGCTTATTCTTTTTTTCAGAATTTATATTTTAAAAATTCCCTTGTAAAAGAGAGTCCGAAAAAGTCTTTTTTGGATCAAGTAAAAAAAAAGATATACAGTTGGTCATATAATCGTGGTTATATAGATATTTTCTATACTAGGGTCTTTACCCTGGGTATAAGAGGATTAACCGAACTAACGCAGTTTTTCGATAAGGGTGTCATTGATGGAATTACCAATGGGGTAGGTCTTGCTGGTTTTTGTATAGGAGAAGAAATTAAATATGTAGGGGGAGGGCGAATATCGTCTTATTTATTCTTTTTTTTATGTTATGTATCCGTGTTCTTATTCTTTTTTCTTTCTTAACTTAAGGAATTCCCCTGTCTCCTGCCTAAAGAGCCCCTTATTCCCCTTCCTATCTCCTTCTACCATCTCTCTCCCTTTTCTACCATCTCTCTCTTTCTATCTCCCTCCTAAGGTAAGTATTGTATAATAGTTCGGTTTTCCGCGATTTTTTCCATTCCTCTGTGTAAATACCCTAATATGGGTTCACAATCAATAACATCTTCACCATCGAGAGTAACGATCAGTCGAAGAACACCATGCATTGATGGGTGGTGAGGGCCCATATTGACTATCATGAGATCTTTTCTTGTAAGCGGTAGACTCATATCCTTTCTTCCTTAATTCATTATTCCATGAAAATGGATTATTCCATGAATTCCTCAAAACGAGGCTCATCAAAATGAAAAATCTAAGACTACTATAAGACTACTAATAAAATAAGAAAAAAATTCGAACGATTAAATTACTTCTCCCTAATATCCAACTGACTGATTAATTTCTTATAACGTACTCTATTTTTCTTTGCCAAATAAGCTAGCAAACGTTGACGTTTTCCCAAAAGTCTTCGTAGACCTCTTTCCGATGAAAAATCTTTTTTGTGTAATTCCAAATGTGAAGCAAGTCTCCGTATCTTATTGGTGAAACTGAATACTTGAAATTCAACAGAACCCCTGTTTTCTTCTTTTTCTTCTTTAACCATAAATCCAAAAATTTTTCTACCTCCTTTCTTTTTCTTGTATTTTTCTGATCAGGAAAAATACAAAATTATGTCAGTTATTTTGAAGTTATTCTAATCTCGTACACACAAAAATTTGCAATTATTCATCTACTACTGGAATTTGGATTTATTTTATCGATGCAAATTGGATTTGGATAGAAGGGTACATTCTTTTATTTTAGATAGAAGAAATGTTTCTTCTATCTAAAATAAAAGAATTTTGCTGATTTATTTATTGCTATATCCAATTTATGGAATTGATACACCATTTAATTGATATCGTTTAGCAAAATGAAACACAGCATATGCATCCATCTTTCGGCTCGAGAATTTCACTGGATAGAGATATGGTATAAGAAATAGGCTATTAAGTAACTCTAAATGAATTGTGGATACATCTGTATCCTTAACATACTGAAACGACTGCCATTATTCGTATCAAACCAATAGCGATTCATACAAGCTAAATCTTCTAATCAATGGTGGGCCAATAATGAATTTTTTTGCATATGTATTAAGACGCTTGGCCTGATTTCGAAATTGTCCAGAGTTTTTTATGTTGTTTTCATTGCAAAATGATGGATCTCCTTCCGTAACTTTCCAATTACGAGTACGAGAATTGAAAGACATGAAAATTCTCAATTCTCTACGGCGTCTAGGAGATAGATAGAATATTTTCAGGAACAAGAAAATCAGAAGAATCTTTCTCTCTATTCACTACCATTCCTCGTCTTCGACTTCTATTAGTTTCTTTTCTTCTTTAATGCAATAGCTATAGTTTGATATAGAATCCATTTCTCAAAGTAATGGAAACCATTCTCTTATAGGAAATGCTTCGAAAATCGCTATTCCATCTTTTAGGTATCGTGAAAAGTGATACCTGTGAAGATCGTGCATTTCAGTCACATTCAGATCCGTTTTTCGAGTCCATGATATAACCAAATTGGATGGATCTTCCACCCGTTTAGCTAAGAAAGAATAGATGCAGAGGTGGATAATAGATCGATATGAAGATCATGAGCTGCCCCATAATGAAACCGCCAGTAGTCGCGAATATCTCCTTCTTCCCTAATCCAAGATTGGAGAAAGAAGATCTAAGAGGGACCTATGGAGAATGTGGTCAGAAATCCATAATAGAGTCCGACCACAACGACCGAATTAATTATCCTCATCGAGAAACTTAGACTACTAAGTAGAAAAGATTTGAAAATCATGGCATGGGTCTCCTTTTTTTCTTTCTTTAGAGTTTTCTATATGCACAATTTCTCGATGTTTCGATGAGAATTTCTTGACTTTCCATATATAGAAAGAGATAGACTATAAATGACATCTCTTATGTAAATAAGACCAAAGGGATGGATATTAAATGATAGGAAGTGCTAGGAAGTGAAATAGAATGAAATAGAGCCACTTTGGGCTTCCCTATGAAATGAGGCATGGAACGGAGTCACTACGAAGAAATTCCGGGAGTTACGAAAGAAGCTTCGGACTCATATTGTTCATGGGTTGAGAGCGGGAGTTGAACTCTAGGAGATCGAATCTCCCCTTGTTCCTCAGTAGCTCAGTGGTAGAGCGGTCGGCTGTTAACTGACTGGTCGTAGGTTCGAATCCTACTTGGGGAGATTT